CTTCGAAGTCATTCAAATTTTAATAATGAAAAAAAAACTTTAAAAATTTCATTTCTAGTTAGTAACTTTTATGAATTTCTTACTATATAATATAAAAATATAGGTTTTTTTCTTTTCTTCTTATTTATTATTTTGTATTTGGTTTGGATTGAAAAGAAAATGAGTAGAGTTCTAAAGTGAAGTTTCTTAAAAATGAAAAGGAGGTTCATGGCTAAGGGTAAAGATATAAGAATTCTTGTGATTTTGGAATGTACCTGTTGTGTTCAAAAGGGTGTCAATAAAAAATCACCGGGCATTTCTAGATATATTACTCAAAAGAATCGACACAATACACCCAATCGATTAGAATTGAGAAAATTTTGTCGCTATTGTCAAAAGTATACGATTCATGGGGAAATAAAGAAATAGATGGAACAGAATACGTGTGTGATTTTTCTAAGGAGCGGGACTTAACATATATAATACAAAAAAATACTATTTTGGTCGTATCTTAAATAAATAAGAAAAAAATAGAATTGTATTTTATAGATTATTTTACACATAAGGAATAAACAAACCATGGATAAATCCAAACAACTTTTTCGTAAATCCAAGCGATCTTTTCGTAGGCGTTTACCCCCAATCGGATCGGGGGATCGAATCGATTATAGAAACATAAGTTTAATTAGTCGATTTATTAGTGAACAAGGAAAAATCTTATCTAGACGGGTGAATAGGTTGACCTTGAAACAACAACGATTAATTACTATTGCTATAAAACAAGCTCGTATTTTATCTTCGTTACCTTTTCGTAATAATGAAAAACAATTGGATAGAGCGGAGTCGATCCCTAGAACTACTAGTCTTAGAACCAAAAAGAAATAGATATATTCCTCAAAACTCCAATTGGAACTTAAGCTCAGATTCATATTTTGCTCGAAAAACCCTAGAATCCATATTTGATTCTTGTGTTATAAAAAAGGAAAAATGGGGAAGAAATCTTTTTTCTTGAAAGATGTTCGTTTATTCCTACTATTCAAATATTTATTTTTCTTCTATCTTCCCGGAGTTCATTCTCCGGGAAATTCTGTTTCAATCATTCTTTTTTCTTGTATACTTGTATAATATATTCTCTTAAGATTCTTTTATTCCTTTATTTTATTTTTGATTGATTATTTTATTGGAAATCATATCAAAACAATTCTTATTTGATAAGGCTATTTGTGCAAGTATTTTACGATTCAGAAGCAATTTTTTCTTGTACAGATTTTTTATGAATTTGCTATAACTATAGAATACCCTATACTCACGAGTTACTGCATTTATACGAGTGATCCACAAACGACGAAAATCTCTCTTTTTCCTGCTCCTATCTCGATAAGAGGAAACCAAAGCTTTCATTCTTTGTTGAGTAGTCGTTCGAGTCAGTCTTGAATGAGCCCCTATAAAGGTTGATGCAAATAAACGAATTTTTTTTCGACGTCTCCGAGCTGTATATCCTCGTTTAACTCTAGTCATTGAATCAAATGAAACTTTCTTGAATAACTAATTGATTTATCTCAGTCATCCTTTTCCTCCGGTCTATTAATAACAAAACGGATTCTTCCAATATATAAGATATAAATTCCAATGGCTTTTGCTACTATGACCTTCCCAACCACGATTTTTCTTTCTTCCAGGCATCTCCGCCTGGAAAAAATGTTACTAAATAAAAAAGAAAAGAATAGGGGGTTCCCTCGTTTCTATGGCAACTTATGAAACGGTGAGGTTCTCTCTATACACCGGAGCCTCTTCTTTCATTTCATAAAATTTTCTTGTGAACTTGTATAGTTCACACTCTTTGGCTCTACCCATTTATTTTTAAATTAGAATTATTTTTACAATTCTAATTAGAATGTAATAAATAGTCCTTTTCACAAAAAAGCTATCCATAAAGTGACGGCATTGAATTCTGAAAGTTGGCTGGGTAGCTTACCCTATTAGTCCGTTTTTTCAAGAATAGGAGCATAACCTTTTTGCTTCTTATAAAACTATTTACTCCGCTTAATGGATAACTATTTGCTACCAATTACCAATGGAGAATTGCTTCTCATCTCAAAATATCAAACGGAGTGATTGGATTTGCACCAATAGAAACCATAAATTCCATAACATAACAAACATAATCATAATAGGTAGATGATAGATCTTCCTTTTTAGATATTAGAAAAGAGTAAATTAAATGTCCATCTTCCACTCTATCTATCCTAGTGGTCGTAAATAATTTTTTTTTTCATTTCTTCAAACTCATTATCTGAATTGAACGAGTCGCACATACACCCTAGTACATGTTCCTCGACGCTGAGGACATCCTCGAAGAGCGGGAGATTTCGTGACATTTTTTATTGGCTGTCTTGCGTTTCTAATAAGTTGTTTAATGGTTGGCATGTGGTGTCTATAAAATCTCATTCTATATAGAATAGAGTAGGTTGGTTTAGATCGATCTTAACCTGATGATTATGAATGATTTCTATTCAATAGAAAATCACGGAAACTTCAAATTTTGAAATGAAATTTTAGATTTATACGAAATCCCCGGTATTTTCATTTTCGACTGCTACAAGATCAACGATGCCATGAGCTTGGGCTTCTGTTGCTGACATAAAAACATCCCTTTCCATATCTTCGGATATAACCCATAAAGGGTTGCCCGTTCTTTGTACATAAACTTTTGTGAGGGTTTCGCGAAGCTTCAATAGTTCTTCTGCTTCCAGGATAAATTCCCCTGTCTGTGCTTCATAAAAAGAACTAGCAGGTTGGTGAATCATAACCCTGATGATATTCATCATGAACGATTTTTCTATTTTGCACGATTGGGTTAAAGTAAGAGAAGGGGAAATAAAAAAAAATAGAATTAAACAACCGTACGGGCATCTTTTGTACATTGCATACGGCTTTGCAATGGAATTTGTTTTTCGATCAAATTTCTTCTATCGACTATCGAAAAGAAGAAATAGAACCCATCCGATCCAAATCGTTAAATGATCCATTTACCATCCTTCATCCTTCCTTTCATAGTAGGAAAAAATACTATGATGGTTCTGTTGCTTTATCTATTTATTTCGTCTGTGGTTTAGCAATCCCAAAGTTTTTTTTTGATACGATCCAAGAAGGAGAAAATTCTTTTTTCCTCTTTCTCTTATAAGATAAAGATAAGAAAGAGACTTCTGGTGTGGAAGAAAAAGGGTTTGTAACGCTGAAATTTACTCTTGACACATAAGATCAAATTAGGAAGAACTCTTCTTTCATACTACTTTCTCGATACAAAATTTAGTTTTAGAAAAAAACAATAATGGTTTGTTCATATCGAAGTCGAAGTGCCATGCTATTATTACTGATTCTTTATTGAATTCACATTCGATATAGTGAAGGCATAGTCTTCTTTTTTCTCATCTTAGATAAAAATTCATTGGCGCCAAGCGTGAGGGAATGCTAGACGTTTGGTAATTTCTCCTCCGACTAGAATGAAAGATCCCATTGAAGCGGCTAATCCCATGCATATTGTATGTACATCCGGTGACACAAATTGCATGGTATCATAAATGGATATTCCTGATATTATCCATCCGCCTGGAGAGTTTATAAACAAAAAAAGATCTCTAGTATCATCTTCTATATTAAGATATACCATGATACCAACAAGTTGATTCGAAATTTCGCTATCAACCTCTTGGCCTAAAAAAAGTAATCTTTCTCGATGAAGTCGGTTGATTAGGGCAAAATTGTATCCCTGAGGAACCGTACGTGCACCTTTGGATGCATACGGTTCGAAAGAATTGTGAAAAAAATCAATGTGTTGATTCCAGTCCTATTTCTTTTTTTTTACAGGGGTTTTGGCCTCCTTCCCTATATTTTCTAATGTAGAAAAGAAAAAAGAATTTTCTGAACTTATTGAACTAACTTCTCATTGATGTATTGTTTCATCGAAATTCAAATAACGATGTAATTTTCTTGTTCCTGAATGGGCCCTCTCAATTCTTTTAGGTTCTTGTTCTACTCCGGGAGAAGATTTACCCGAATTCCATTTGTGCATATAGGGCAAAAGGTTTCAGTACTACTTCTTTTTTTTTCATTCATTTCATACCTTTCCCTAAACTATGAATAGTTTGTGATACAAATGGTAATCGTGTAAGAATCTAGAATTTATTTCATAGAATATATTCTATTTTAGCAAGTTATATTCTATTTTATTACTAATTCATTTCAAAATTGGTATTCTCTGAACGGAGCCTGGATACTTTCTTTTATCAGTCTAAGTAAACCATAAATTAGAATAATTTATAATATTGATTGTCAATAGGAATCATTGTGCTTCACGCTCCGAATTATTGATGGTTAAATTATGAAAATATTTAATAATATCTATTGGATTGGGCAAAACATAAAATACTCGATCGGGGGAGATAACGGGGAAATACCATATGACCAATATGTCTGACAAGTCGCACTATATGTCAACCCAAGATGCATCTTCCTCTCCAGGACTCCGAAAAGGAACTTTTGGAACACCAATTGGCATTAAAAGAAAGAAAAAAAATGAAGTATTATATTTTACTTTAATATGGAAACGTAACAATGGATTTATTGTCTTCTTCATTTTTTCTTTCTTCTATTCTAATAGAATATTCTAATTTTATAGATAATAGATAGAATTAGAATATATCTAAGTCTATAGATATAGACTGGAAGGTTCATAGAGGAAGACAGAATTAATAAAGAAGTATCTATGCATTTTTTCCACAAAAACCTCCCATTGCGTATTGGTACTTATCGGGTATAGAATAAGATATGTTTCTCTTTTTTCTCCTAAATAAAATAAAGGAATACAAATAAATATTAATCCTTTTCTTATACAAAATATACCGAACAGGTGACGTACACGGTCTAGTCTTTTCCAATGCGATAAAGTTACATAATGTCTATTTCTTTTTCAGAAAGGGGTATTTACATGGGTTTGCCTTGGTATCGTGTTCATACTGTTGTATTGAATGATCCCGGTCGATTGCTTTCTGTCCATATAATGCATACAGCTCTAGTTTCTGGTTGGGCCGGTTCAATGGCTCTATATGAATTAGCGGTTTTTGATCCCTCTGACCCTGTTCTTGATCCAATGTGGAGACAGGGCATGTTCGTTATACCCTTCATGACTCGTTTAGGAATAACCAATTCATGGGGGGGTTGGAGTATTTCAGGAGGAACTATAACGAATCCGGGCATTTGGAGTTATGAAGGCGTGGCAGGGGCACATATTTTGTTTTCTGGCTTGTGCTTCTTGGCAGCTATCTGGCATTGGGTTTATTGGGACCTAGAAATATTCTCTGATGAACGTACGGGAAAACCTTCTTTGGACTTGCCCAAGATCTTTGGAATTCATTTATTTCTCTCAGGAGTGGCTTGCTTTGGCTTTGGCGCATTTCATGTAACAGGTTTATATGGTCCTGGAATATGGGTGTCTGATCCTTATGGACTAACTGGAAAAGTACAATCTGTAAATCCAGCGTGGGGTGCGGAAGGTTTTGATCCTTTTGTTCCGGGGGGAATAGCTTCTCATCATATTGCAGCAGGTACATTGGGTATATTAGCGGGTCTATTCCATCTTAGTGTCCGTCCGCCTCAACGTCTATACAAAGGATTGCGCATGGGTAATATTGAAACTGTGCTTTCTAGTAGTATTGCTGCTGTTTTTTTTGCAGCTTTCATTGTTGCTGGGACTATGTGGTATGGTTCAGCAACTACCCCAATCGAATTATTTGGCCCCACTCGTTATCAGTGGGATCAAGGGTACTTCCAGCAAGAAATATATAGAAGAGTTGGGGCCGGACTAGCCGAAAATCTGAGCTTATCGGAAGCTTGGTCTAAAATTCCCGAAAAATTAGCTTTTTACGATTACATTGGTAATAATCCGGCGAAAGGGGGATTGTTCAGAGCAGGTTCAATGGATAACGGGGATGGAATAGCTGTTGGGTGGTTGGGGCACCCCGTATTTAGAGATAAAGAAGGGCACGAACTATTTGTACGTCGTATGCCTACCTTTTTTGAAACATTTCCGGTAGTTTTAGTAGATGGAGACGGAATTGTGAGGGCCGATGTTCCTTTTAGAAGGGCAGAATCCAAGTATAGTGTTGAACAAGTAGGGGTAACTGTTGAATTCTATGGTGGCGAACTCAATGGAGTCATTTATAGTGATCCTGCTACTGTGAAAAAATATGCTAGACGTGCCCAATTAGGTGAAATTTTTGAATTAGATCGGGCTACTTTGAAATCCGATGGTGTTTTTCGTAGTAGTCCAAGAGGTTGGTTCACTTTTGGGCATGCTACGTTTGCTTTGCTCTTCTTTTTCGGACACATCTGGCATGGCGCCAGAACCCTGTTCAGAGATGTTTTTGCCGGTATTGATCCAGATTTGGATGTTCAAGTAGAATTTGGAACATTCCAAAAACTTGGAGATCCAACTACAAAGAGACAAGCAGTCTGATACAAAATTCCTTTGCCATCTTTTGCCTCTATTTTTTTTTCTTATTTTATTTTAGTATTTAGAATATTTAAATTTTGATTTAGATAAAGTATTTAGTCTTTCCATTTCTAATTTTGATTTTCAATATTTCCTATTAGAAAAATATAGGAAAATGAGAAAGAGAATATAATTGATTTAATAGCCCTAGTAAATTAGAAATTTAAATTTACAATTTATTTAGTAAATGATTCAAAATGAATAGGTGTGGAAGCTATAATTGTAAACCACGATCAAATCTATGGAAGCATTGGTTTATACATTCCTCTTAGTTTCGACTTTAGGGATAATCTTTTTCGCTATCTTTTTTCGAGAACCACCTAAAGTTCCAACAAAAAAATGAAATGATTTTTCATCCTTTCCATTGAAGTAATGAGCCCCCAATATTCATATGGGAGGCTCGTTACTTCAACTAGTCCCCGTGTTCTTCGAAGGGATCTCTTAATTTTTGAGAGGGTTGCCCAAAAGCGGTATATAAGGCGTACCCAGTAAAACTTACAAGTAAACCGGATATGGAGATGGCGACTAGGGTTGCTTTTTCCATTTTTTTTTGAAAATTTAAAGATCACAATGGATCGCGATAATGTCGTTTATTTACAAATACAACGGAATGCTATACAAAGTCAACAGATTACAACCCATGATAAAAGAGGATTTATGGCTACAAAAACCGCTGAGAGTAGTTCTAGATCTGGTCCAAGACGAACTGACGTAGGGAGTTTATTGAAACCATTGAATTCGGAATATGGAAAAGTAGCCCCAGGGTGGGGGACTACACCACTTATGGGAGTCGCAATGGCTCTATTTGCAATATTTCTATCTATTATTTTAGAAATTTATAATTCATCAGTTTTACTGGATGGAATTTTAATGAATTAGTTCATAAAAACTAGGACTTCCTAGCTTTCTTACTTAATTAAGATTACTTAAGACTTGGATTTATAGACCATTCTGGTAGTTCGATCGTGAAATTTATTTGTTTCGATATTTCATTTCCGGAATATGAGCGTGTGACTTGTTATAATTGATCCTATTTATAATACAGAGAATGGACCTGTCATCTCTATCAAGATGATTCTACCTCGTCAGATATTTCTTCTAGTCTCTGGAGCACGGACTATATAGAATAGATCAAGAAAAGAAATATTGAAACTATGATTCATACCTATTATTCAGACCTCGCAACCGGACTAAAAAAAAGGAAAAAGGAAATAGGTCTTTTCTAAATCAAACAAATTTTTCCTTCAGACTTCTTTTGACCGAAAGAAAAATATTTATTTAGATTTTGTTGAGTTATTACATTCATTGAATAAGTGAATAAGTGATGATCAAATGGTTTTTACTCGGAGAACCTTTGAGTTTAGCTTTGGTTTTTTGAAATCATCGTGGTTCTAGTATGAATCTGAGGTTTTAATTGATTCATAGGGTCTCAACAAGAGAATTCCTATCAAAAAAGTAAAAAAAATAGGGAAGAGAAGATTCAAGAAGCCCGGTCACGATTAACATAAATAAAAATGGATGAGCCAACTTGAGATTTTATTTCTTGGCATTATCATCACAAAGAAGAGATTCCGGATTTTTCTTACTTTGCTAAGCTCCAAGAAGTTTAAAACTATCTATTCCATATCTATTGAAACCAGTATTTGTGTGTTTTGCCTTGAGCCGTACGAGATGAAATTCTCATATACGGTTCTCAGAGGGGGAATCTTTCTTGGGTTACCTATCTCAATAAAGTATATGATTGGTTCGAGGAACGTCTCGAGATTCAAGCGATTGCAGATGATATAACTAGTAAATATGTTCCTCCTCATGTCAATATATTTTATTGTCTAGGAGGGATTACGCTTACTTGTTTTTTAGTACAAGTAGCTACAGGTTTTGCTATGACCTTTTACTATCGTCCAACTGTTACAGAGGCTTTTTCTTCTGTTCAATACATAATGACTGAGGCCAACTTTGGTTGGTTAATTCGATCAGTTCATCGATGGTCAGCAAGTATGATGGTTCTAATGATGATCTTGCATGTATTTCGTGTATATCTTACGGGTGGGTTTAAAAAACCCCGCGAATTAACTTGGGTTACAGGGGTGGTTCTGGCTGTATTGACCGCATCTTTTGGCGTAACTGGTTATTCTTTACCTTGGGACCAAATTGGCTATTGGGCAGTCAAAATTGTAACAGGCGTGCCTGAGGCTATTCCTATAATAGGATCCCCTTTGGTAGAATTATTACGTGGAAGTGCTAGTGTGGGCCAATCCACTTTGACTCGTTTTTATAGTTTACATACTTTTGTATTGCCTCTTCTTACTGCTGTATTTATGTTAATGCACTTTCTAATGATACGTAAACAAGGTATTTCGGGTCCTTTATAGAGAAGACAGATTGTAGATATTTGTAATTTCTCATATCGGGGAGGAACAAGAGTCTTTCATTGCTACAAATATGGATTATTGAAAAATAAGGCATGTTATATTTGGATATTTTTCTTAAACTATGAAGTATTTTATTGTTTATTTGATACGAATAGTTCAAGTATATTTTCCTAAAAGAGGATGGATTATGGGAGTGTGTGACTTGAACTATTGATTGGTCTATGCAGATATATTCTTTTATCTGCCACGTTGGAATTCACAACCCAATGTGTCTCCGCATCCAACCATCACATAAGTACCCTTATGTAGCATAGGATAAATAGGATAAGGACAATTCGCTTGAGGAGAATATTTTCTATGATCATACTCAAATCATGTGATGCATGAAAAGGCTCCGTAAGATCCCTAGAATAAGTGATGTGGCATGATCCATGATCCAATGTTCTATCTATTCCACTTTGTTTGATTTTTTTAATTTCTTAGAATTTAGAATTCTACTAAATAGTATGTAGATGCATTCATTTCCTCTGCATCGACCCTGATCTACGATACTATCGGAGTAAAATAAGGGATCTAAGGAAGAACAGAGGCTAGACTTTATTAGTAACAAGTAAAAACTTTGTATTTTTGTATGTAAGAAAATCTAGATGTTGTGGGAATAAATACCAACCAAAAGATATGAGACAATCCAAAAAGCATTTGATCCTGATCAAATTTGTAAGCCTACTTGGATATTGAGCATTTCCTTGCCAGAACTGAATTCATTATTCATTTGCAATGAATCGAATCGTTGCAACTCAGGGAATTGAAATTTTATAAAGATTTTCTTACATAGAGTCATTCTACATTATATATGTAGATATGCATGAAATATAGATTTCCTATGGATCTTTTTCTGTAATTCTTTGTAATTCTTGCTCGAGCCGGATGATCAAAAATTATCATGTCCGGTTCCTTTGGGGGATGGATCCACAAAAATTCACCTATCCAAATAACAAAGAAACCTGATTTGAATGATCCTGTATTAAGAGCTAAATTAGCTAAAGGGATGGGGCATAATTATTATGGAGAACCCGCATGGCCCAATGATCTTTTATATATTTTTCCAGTGGTAATTCTAGGCACTATTGCATGTAATGTGGGCTTAGCAGTTCTAGAGCCATCAATTATTGGTGAACCAGCGGATCCTTTTGCAACTCCGTTAGAAATATTACCCGAATGGTACTTCTTTCCCGTATTTCAAATACTTCGCACAGTACCCAATAAGTTATTGGGTGTTCTTTTAATGGTTTCAGTACCAATAGGATTATTGACAGTACCTTTTTTGGAGAATGTCAATAAATTTCAAAATCCATTTCGTCGTCCAGTAGCTACAACAGTCTTTTTGATCGGTACCGCAGTAGCTCTTTGGTTAGGTATTGGAGCGACTTTACCTATTGAGAAATCCTTAACTTTAGGTCTTTTTTAAATTGATTCAACCGTGAAATATCACGACATAAGTATCTAAAGTATCTAAGGAAGATCCCCCTCTGGATCTTCCCTAGATAAATCTATCTTACTATGATCTATTTTGCAAATATATGGATCGTGTCAGAGATTAAAAACTCATTATCTTCTTTTTTCTTTCTAAAAAATGAAAAAAAAAATTCCAAAGGATTTAAAATGAAAACTTTTTATTAGGTAAATTTTTTACAAAATGCTTCTGTAGAGTGCCCAATATCTTTTTTACATCTTCTATGCGAAAATATTTCATTTTCATAAGATCTTCTTGACTATGACTCAAAAGGTCCAATAATGTATGTATATTGGACCTTTTGAGACAATTATAGGTCTTGGAAGACAATTCTGATTGGTCAATAAAAATACATTTTAATGGAATTCCTTTTTTTTTATTTAGATTAATGAATCTGTCTTGAAAGGGAAAAAGGGGTAGATTCCATCTGTTTTCATTTTCCTCTAAATTCATATCCTCTTCCTCTGCATGTAGAAAAGGAATCAATAAATCAATCAAATTACGAGAAGCTTCATAAAGTGCTTCTTTAGGAGTTAGACTTCCATTCGTCCATATTTCTAGAAAAAGTATCTCTTGTTTTTCATTCCCATTACCATAAGAATGAATACTATGATTAACATTTCGAACAGGCATGGATACAATATCTATAGGATAACTTCCATCGTGAGAGTCGTTTGTGGATTTCAAACGATATCCGCGATTTCTCTTTATTTGTAATTCAATAAAAAAATCAATTGGTTCTGTCAGGTTAGCTATATGCTGTGTCGTGTCAACTATTTCTACATAAGGTGGTGAAATGATATCTTGAGCGGTTATGTATTTGGGACCCCTTACGCAAATGGATGCGGCCCTAACTCCATAGAGATTACTTCTCAATACAATTTCTTTCAAATTTATTAAAATCTCATGTACGGATTCTTCAATACCTTCTATCGTAGAATATTCATGAAGCACGTTTTCAGATGTTGCACATGTGATACATGTTCCTTCTATTTCTCCAAGTAAAGTCCTTCGCATGGCAATACCTATGGTATCGGCTTGACCTTTCATAAGCGGGGACAGAATGAAACGACCATAATAAAGACGCTTGCTTTCTACTCTTGATTCAACACATTTCCACTGTAGTGTTCGAGTGGATCCTGCTACTTCTTCTCGAACCATACTATTATATTCTTTATGATTATTGGATCAGATCCTTGAATCATTTCTTTCTCTTGAAATCTATTGAATTCTTATTTCTACACACGTCTTTTTTTCGGGGGGCGACATCCATTATGTGGCATGGGTGTTACATCACGTACGAAACTTAATAGCATACCACTTCTGCGAATGGCTCGTAATGCCGCATCTCTTCCGAGACCTGGACCCTTTATCACAACCTCTGCTCGTTGCATACCCTGATCAATTACTGTACGAATTGCATTTAATGCAGTTGCTTGAGCAGCATAGGGTGTTCCTTTTCTTGTGCCTCTGAATCCAGAAGTACCTGCAGAAGCCCAAGAAACCACCTGACCTCGTACGTCTGTAACAGTAACAATAGTATTGTTGAAACTCGCTTGAACATGAATAACTCCTTTTGGTATTTTACGTTCATTCTTATGTAAACCAATACGTGCATTCTTACGTAAACCAATTTTTGCTATAGGTTTTGTCATATTTTATTATATCATATTCATAAGAATAAAAAGAAGAATCAGAAGTCTACAGAAAGATACGGGGATATCGTTTTCATATGAAAACGAATCCTTTCTTCTTTCTTTTTACATGTACATGGGTTTTTCTTTTAAAAAGTTCTTTATTTATAAATTTATAAAAATTAACCCTGTCTCTGTTTATGTCTCGGATTGGAACAAATTACTATAATTCGTCCTCGCCTACGAATCAGGCGACATTTTTCACAAATTTTACGAACAGAGGCCCTTATTTTCATATTTATAATTCCTTACCTTCATTCTGAATCTATATCTCTTTTTTTTTTGAAACAAAAAGAAGTTTCTTTCATTTTTGAACTTCAAATTATATCCCCCACAAAGGGGAATGTTTAAAAGAAGGATCTAATCGTTCGAATCTTTTTTGCGAAGTCTATAAATTATGCGTCCCCTGGTTGAATCATAACGACTCATTTCAATTTTAACTCTATCTCCGGGTAGTATACGTATAAAACTACGCCGAATTCTCCCGGAAATATAACCTAGAATTAGATCTTGATTATCTAACCGAACTCGGAACATACCGTTGGGAAGTGATTCTGTAATTAAACCCTCATGAATCAATTTTTGTTCTTTCATTCCAGGGAATCTCCCTTTAAGTATTAACTAATAGAGGAAGAGTTCTATAATTCACTTTTCCTCTCTATTTTACAAATAGTAAGTTCGAGAAAAAATTAGGGTATCCCAAGAGAATTACCATATATAACACAAAATTTCTCCTCCAATTTTTTCTAGTCGAGCTTCTCGATCTGTCATTATACCTTGAGAAGTAGAAAGAATTACAATCCCCATTCCACCTAAAATCTTAGGAATTCGTTGATAGTTGGAATAGATTCGTAGACCGGGTCGGCTGATACGCTTTAAAATTCTTTTATTTCCTTTCCCAGTCTTTCTATGTCGTAAGGTTGAAACCAAGAAATTTTTTTTACTTTCTTTATGTTTTCGAACGTTTTCAATAAAACCTTCTCGTAAAAGTATTTTCACAATGTTTTTAGTGATATTAGTAGATACTATTTTTACTCTTGCCTTTTGATCCATGTCAGCATTCCTTATAGAAGTTATTATATCGGCAATAATGTCCCTACCCATGACAAATTCTAGTTATTGGTGTCTCCTCATTTTGATATAATCAACATGCTTCTTTTTTGTTTTATTGAATTTTTTTTTTGAAATTTTTCAATTATAAAGAATTATTAGGAATTTCAAGTATATGCATGAGACACAATCTATTTCAGATATTTTAATATTCTATAGAGATAGATAGAAAATGACATACTATTTTTTCATTTATCTACTAGTCTTACTACTATTCTTATTTAGAAGACTATAATACTTCGGGTGCTAATGAAACTATTTTAGTAAAATTTAACTGTCTCAATTCCCGAGCAATCGCACCAAAAATCCGAGTTCCTTTTGGATTTCCTTCTTTATCAACGATAACCGCTGCATTGTCATCATATCGTATTATCATGCCGTTTTCGCGTTTAAGTTCTTTACACGTGCGTACAATCACAGCTCTAATTATTTCTGATCTTTCTATAGGCATGTTGGGTACTGCTTCTTTGATTACAGCAACAATAACATCACCAATATGAGCATATCGGTGATTACCAGTTCCTATGATTCGAATACACATCAATTCTTGAGCTCCGCTGTTATCCGCTACATTCAAAAGGGTCTGAGGTTGAATCATATCATTTTTATTTGAATCTATTATTGAAATGTAAGGAAAAAAGAAATATTGTCTGTCCAGAGATAAAGAAATACGCGGTTTTTTTTTTCATTCTCAATACTTCTTTACTTTTATTTACTTATCCTGAAACAACAAATTGAGTTCGTATAGGCATTTTGTATGCAGCTATTTTTATAGCTGCTTTGGCTACAGTTTTTGATACTCCACTCATTTCATAAAGTATTCGGCCCGGTTTAACAACGGATACCCAATATTCGGGAGATCCCTTGCCCGAACCCATACGTGTTTCCGTAGGTCTTACTGTAACAGGTTTATCGGGAAAAATACGTATCCATATCTTTCCACCACGACGCACATATCGTGTCATTGCTCTTCGCCCTGCTTCTATTTGTCTAGCTGTGATCCAAGCAGGTTCAAGTGCCTGAAGAGCGTATTTGCCAAAACAAATATGCTTGCCTCGGCAAGATATTCCCTTCATTCTACCTCTATGTTGTTTACGAAATCTGGTTCTTTTGGGGTTATAGTTGATGGTTTTTATGAATTCCATCTCTACTGCAAAGCCGGACATGAGAGTTTCTTCTCATCCAGCTCCTCGCGAATGAAATGATTCAAAAATCTTACATATACACATGTATTTCATTCTATCAAAAGATTTTAAATTTTTTTATTGAATTTGTTACTATTAAATAGGGAGTTATATATATATAACTAGATAACTAGGCATATTTTTTTTTTATATGATGCTTCTTTCTTTTATCAATATCAAATTTGCTAAAATCTTTTACTTTACCTCTATAAAATCGCGTATATGAAATAGAAATGAAATTTTTAAATTCAAAAAAAAAAGAAAGAAAGGGTTCGCGGGCGAATATTGACTCTTTCATCCTTCATTTATAAGGTCAATTCATGACCATTCAGAAGAAATCCATTTTTTTTTGTTCATTCCGCCATCCTACCCAGCGAATCATTAGGATTTCTTCGTTTTCAATAAAATCCTATGTAATCACAGGTTCCATCGTTCCTATAGCTTCTCCATTAATGTTTAGGCCTGAACTCTGCAATGGAGCTTCCAACAAAATAGGTTCTTTGTTTCCGAGTAAATCTCCTCAGTTTTTCTTAACTCGAAGCTCAATTCAATTATTAATTTCTTTTCTAGTATTTAGATATTTACAGATATTTATATCTTTTTTTTTCTTTGATATCTTCTTTTTATAACTTATTAGATAGATAATATACTCTATTATATATATTGATTAGATTCTATTCTTTTTCAATTCTTTGAATTGAATATTGAATATCTTCTATTTTCTTTTCTCTTTTTTATTTGTATATTTCTTATTTATTATATTGAAATCGTTTGTAATCGTAGATTTTGTATCTTTATTTCTTGATGCTTTATCACACTGCCTTTTTTATGAAATGATTCTTCATAAACCATACATATGGGAATCATATATCATTGATATCTTTATTCTCTCTTTCTATCATCCTTCCTTTTTTTCCACATCCCCCTTTTTGTTTCACAATTCATAATCAGATTTCTTTGTTATGAAAATAATTTTAGTTGCTACAACTATATGATCGATTCAGTCATATAGTGACTTTTTATTGGGATCTCGACAATACGAAGCAATAAGTTGCTTATTAGTTTTGAGCTTATTTAGTTTTCATAGTTACTAAGTTTATAGTGGGGTCAGCCTGTTTTTTCAATCTCAATTCTAAAGTTTAAAGAAACAACTAACGAGTCACACACTAAGCATAGCAATTCTACTAAATATAAATAGTGTAAATAAAATTTTTATTCAACCTTATAGAATTATAATTGATAATTTCTTCTTTTTTTTAATAAAAAAAAAAGAAGAAAAGAGTTTCTAAATTTTTTTTTCTTGCTGAGCAAAATGGCGAGATAAAAAAGAGTCCATTCTTTTTCTTTTCTTATTCTTGGTTTACAAATATCCAAATTTTGATGCCTAAGATTCCATAGATAGTTCTAATTGTATGAGAACAGTGATCAATTTTAGCGTGAATTGTTTGTAAGGGAACCCTGCCCTCTCTGATCCATTCGACACGTGCAATCTCTTTTCCATCGATACGCCCTGCAATTTGCACTTGAATTCCCTTTGTACCTGTTTGTTCAGTTAATTCAATAGCTTTTTTCATTGCCTTTCGAAACGAAACTCTATTTTTTAATTGTAAAGCTATATATTCTGCAAGAATATTAGGCTGTCCATAAGGTTTTTCAATTCTTGTGATAGTAATGTTGAGTCTCCGGTGAAACTCTTTTTGTACATTCATCTGTAATTCTTCGACTCCCCGTGTTCGTCCTTCTATTAATAAATTGGGAAATCCAATATAGATTATGACCTGAATCAAATCTATTTTTTTTTGAATTACCATATAGGCAATTCCTTCGAAACCGGAGGATATTTTCTTTTTTTTTTTTACATAGTTCTTAATACAATTCCGTATTTTTTCATCTTCTTGTAAACCCATGGAAAAATACTTTGGTTTTGCGAACCAAAAAGAATGATGACTTTGAGTTGTTCCAAGTCTGAAACCGAGTGGATTTATTTTTTGTCCCATATTTTTCTATTCTTTTTCCATCCATATATATTTTTTTCTTTTAAAACAATCTTTATATGACAAGTGGTTTTTTTTATCAGATAACTACGCCCTCGAGCCCGGGGTCTTAACTTTTTCATAATAGTACCTCCATTGGCTTCAGCTTTACTAATAAATAAATCAGCTTCATTCAAACCCATATTATTACTAGCATTTGCTGCTGCAGAATAAACCAATTTTAAAATTGGATACGATGCCCGATAAGGCATTAGTTCCAGTATCATGAGTGTTTCCTCATAAGAACGTCCGCGAATCTGATCAATTACTCTTCGTGCTTTGAAAACAGACATATGTATATGTTGAGCTAACACTTTTGCTTCTTTATCCGATTTCTCCGAATTTTCGTTCTTTATCATAAAAGAAAGTTCTCCCCCGCCAATGAATTATAAGTGCCTAGGTGAAGTATAGTATAAGATAAGTAAGAAAAATCTAAGTCTTAGTATATTTTAGTATATTAGTATACTATAAAAGACTATACTTATACTCTTACTATAAGATAAAGACTCTGAAGTTGAAATACTATCGAAATACTATTAAGATAAGATAAGACTTTTCGCATGAATACTTAGTAGAACGACTAACGACGAGATTTATTATCATTTCTCGCATGTCTCACGAAAGTGAGAGTAGGTGCGAATTCTCCCAATTTGTGACCGACCATACGATCTGTTATATAAATAGGTAAATGTTCTTTTCCATTATGAATAGCGATTGTATGGCCAATCATTGTGGGTATAATGGTAGATGCCCGAGACCAAGTCACTATTATTTCTTTCTCCTCCCTCATGTTGAGTTTTTCAATTTTTACCGATAAATGATTAGCTACAAAAGGATTTTTTTTTAGTGAACGTGTCACGGCCGATTACTCCTTTTTTTTTACATTTTTTAAATTGGCATTCTATGTCCAATATCTCGATCTTAACAATAATGATGAATGGAAAAAAGAGAAAATCCTTTAGCTAGATAAGGGAAGGGGCGGATGTAGCCAAGTGGATCAAGGCAGTGGATTGTGAATCCACCATGCGCGGGTTCAATTCCCGTCGTTCGCCCATCACATTATTT